ATACTTCGAGATCAAATCGAAAGAATCACAAAAGAGAAAGAAAAAATAACTCCAAAAACGAAAAATCATAATCTTAGTCCTAACAAAACAAGCTCTAATGCTAAAAAATTCGAAAAATGGGAGATAGTAAAAGGAAGAAGTGCTCGATTAATCTATAAATTACCCCTTTTTGTAAAATTTTTCATTAAACAAATACATATAGATCCTTTTTTCTCTATCGTTAATATTATCCGAATAACTACAGAATTCTTTCTTGAATCAAAAAAAAAAATTATTGATAAATCCATTTACAATAATGAAAGAAGAGAAAGAAGACTTAATAAAAAAAAGAAAAATACAATTCCTCTTTTTTTTATTTCGACTAGAAAAAAGTCAATTGATAATAATAATATTAGTAAAAAAAATTCACATATTTTTTATGACTTATCCTCTATATCACAAGCATATGTATTTTACAGATTCTCACAACTCCGGGTTAATGACTCATATAAATTACGATCTGTTCTTCAATATCAAGGAATCTCCTTCTTTCTTAAACCTGAAATAAAGAAGTCTTTTGAAACACAGGGCCTGGTTGATTTTGATTCAAAATTGAAAGATAAGCAACTTCCGGGTTATGAAATAAATCAATGGAAAAACTGGTTAAGAGGACATTATCAATACGATTTATCTCAGATCATCTGGTCTAGATTAATACCAAAAAAAAGGCGAAATCCAGTTCATCAACATCGTATAGCTAAAGTTAATAAGGAAAATGAAAGCAAACGGCACTCATATGAAAAAAACCAATTAATTAATTCGAAAAAAGAAAAAGAATTGAAAGTGGATTTATTATTTAATCAAAAAGAGAATTTAAAAAAATACTATAGGTTTAGTCTTTTATCATATAAATTTCTTAATTATGAAAATAAAACGGAATGCTTTTTTTATGAATCTCCATTTCAAGGAAATAAGAACCAAGAGATTTCTTATAACACACCAAAAGAAACCCTTTTTGATCCGCCGAGGAATATCCCTAGTAATAATTCTCTAGGAAAGGGCGATAATCTAGATATAGATATGGAAAAAACATTCGATAGAAAATATTTGGATTGGAAAATTCTCAGTTTTAATCTTAGACAAAAAGTAAATACTGAGGTCTGGACGACGATTGATACCAACAGGAATCAAAATACTCAAATTCGGACTAATAATTCTCAAATAGTTCAGAAAAAAGATCTTTTTTATCTTATGATTCCAGAAATAAATTCACCAAAATCATCGAAAGACTTTTTTGATTGGATGGGAATGAATGAAAAACCCCTAAAGTGTTCGATATCGAATCTGGAACTTTGGTTCTTCCCAGAATTGGTGTCACTTTATACTGCATATAAAACGAAACCTTGGTTTATACCAAGCAAATTACTTTTTTTCAATTTCAATAGGAATAAAAATAAGAAAAATAGCAGTGAAACGAACAAGATCAACGAAAAAGAAAGAAGAAGTTTTTTGATAGCATCGAATAAGGAGCACCAAAATCAAGAAGAAAGAAAATCCACAAGCGGAGGAGATCTTGGATCCGCCCGCCCTCAACAAAAGGATATTGGTGAAAATTCTGCAAGATCGGACATGAAAAGGGGGAAAAAGAAAAAACAATACAAAAGCGACACGTATGCAGAACTCGATTTTTTCCTGAAACGTTATTTACTTTTTCAATTGAGAACGGACGAGCCCTTCAACCAAAGAATAATCAATAATATCAAGATATCTTGTCTCCTGCTTAGACTGAGAGATCCAAGACCAATTACTAAATTCGCGGCTGAAACCGGCGAACTAAGTTTTGATATAATGCTGACTCAGAAGAATTTAACTCTTCCAGAATTGATGAAAAAGGGAGTATTGATTATAGAACCCATTCGTCTGTCTGGAAAAAAGGATGGACAATTGATTATGTATCAAACCTTAGGTATTTCGTTGGTTCATAAGAGTAAGCATCAAAGAAATCAAAAATACCAAGAGAAAGGATATGTTTCTAAAAAAAATATGGATGAAGCTATTTCATCCTATCAAAGAATAACTGGAAAGAGAGACAAAAATCATTTTGATTTGCTTGTTCCGGAAAATATTTTATCGTTTAGGCATCGTAGAAAATTGCGAATTCTAAATTTTTTCAATCCAAAGACTCGAAATGATGTAGAGAAAAATTCATTATTTTGCAATCAAAAGAGCGTAAAAAACATCAGCTACGTTTCACCCGATAATAACTGCCTTGATAGAGGGAAAAAGAAATTAATGAGATTCAAACTCTTTCTTTGGGCTAATTATCGATTAGAAGATTTAGTTTGTATGAGTCGTTATTGGTTTGATACCAATAATAGCAGTCATTTCAGTATGTTAAGGATCCATCTGTACCCACGATTGAAAATTTGTGGATAATACACTTTTCTGTATATCCTATACTCTATATTACTATATACATATAATAGAGTATAAAGGGTATATGAATTGAATATTGAATATAGGGTATGTGAAAGCAAACAAATACACAGATGGGTTAGATGTCAGTATTCTAATATGAAATAAAAAAGATCTCAATTAAATCTCGAAATGAATCAACAGAACCTTCTTTATTTTAGATCTTCAATTTTCGATGTGAAAGTGGACCAATTCTTTCCTATCTAAATCCAATTTGAAATTGATTTGAATTCCTAAAATAATGAGTTTCTAAAGAAATCCGGATTAGCCTATATGTATATACTCTGCATTAAAATTAATGACATTATTGTTACTGATCGTTAAAATCCATACTTGTAAAAAGAGAAAGGGGAATTTTTTTATGGTAAAAAATTCATTCATTTCGGTTATTTCTCAAAAGGAAAAGGAAGAAAAGACAGGGTCTGCTGAATTTCAAATATTCAGTTTCACCACTAAGATAAGGAAACTTACTTCACATTTAGAATTGCACAAAAAAGACTCTTCATCTCAGAGAGGTTTGCGAAAGATTTTGGGAAAACGTCAACGACTACTGGCCTATTTATCAAAAAAGAATAGAGAATGCTATAACCAATTAATTGGCAAGTTGAATATTCGAGAGAGAAAAACTCGTTAATCTGAAGCGTGATACCATTCGGACTTAGTCGTTTACATTTTGATGAACTTCTTTTAAATTTCAGAAATGCATGGAAGAATGACTCGGGAAAAAACTTATGATTGCGCCAACTATAAGAAAGGACCTCATGATAGTCAATATGGGTCCTCACCACCCATCAATGCACGGTGTTCTTCGACTGATCGTTACTCTCGATGGTGAAAATGTTATTGACTGTGAACCAATAGTGGGTTATTTACATAGAGGGATGGAGAAGATTGCGGAAAATCGAACAATTATACAATATTTGCCTTATGTAACCCGTTGGGATTATTTAGCTACTATGTTCACAGAAGCAATAACCGTAAATGGACCCGAGCAGCTAGGCAACATTCAAATACCTAAAAGAGCTAGCTATATCAGAGCTATTATGTTGGAGTTGAGTCGTATCGCCTCCCATCTATTATGGCTTGGTCCTTTTATGGCAGATATTGGGGCACAGACGCCTTTCTTCTATATTTTTCGAGAACGAGAGTTGATATATGACCTCTTCGAAGCTGCCACCGGTATGCGTATGATGCATAATTTTTTTCGTATCGGAGGAGTCGCTGCTGATCTACCTCATGGCTGGATAGATAAATGTTTGGATTTTTGCGATTATTTTTTAACCGGGGTTGCTGAATATCAAAAACTTATTACACGGAATCCTATTTTTTTAAAGCGCGTTGAAAGCATAGGCATTATTGGCGCCGAAGAAGCACTAAATTGGGGTTTATCAGGGCCAATGTTACGAGCTTCTGGGATACAATGGGATCTTCGTAAAGTTGATCGTTATGAATGTTACGACGAATTTGATTGGGAAATTCAATGGCAAAAAGAGGGGGATTCATTAGCTCGGTATTTAGTACGAATCAATGAAATAACAGAATCCATAAAAATTATCCAACAGGCTCTGGAAGGAATTCCCGGGGGGCCGTATGAGAATTTAGAAATCCGACGCTTTGATCGGATAAAAGATCCAGAATGGAATGATTTTGAATATCGATTTATTAGTAAAAAACCTTCTCCAACTTTTGAATTGCCCAAACAAGAACTTTATGTAAGAGTTGAAGCCCCAAAAGGGGAATTGGGAATTTTTTTGATAGGAGATCAGAGTGTTTTTCCTTGGAGATGGAAAATTCGACCGCCGGGTTTTATCAACTTACAAATTCTTCCTCAGTTAGTTAAAGGGATGAAATTGGCTGATATTATGACGATACTAGGTAGCATAGATATCATTATGGGAGAAGTTGATCGTTGAAATGATAATTGATACAACAGAAATACAAGCTATCTATTCTTTTTCCAGATTGGAATCCTTAAAAGAAGTCTATCGGATCATATGGACGCTTGTCCCTATTTTCACTCTTGTATTAGGAATCACACTAGGTGTACTAGTAATTGTTTGGTTAGAAAGAGAAATATCTGCAGGGATACAACAGCGTATTGGACCCGAATACGCCGGTCCTTTAGGAATTTTTCAAGCTCTAGCAGATGGTACAAAACTACTTTTCAAGGAGAATCTTCTTCCATCTAGAGGGGATACTCGTTTATTCAGTATCGGACCGGCTATAGCAGTCATATCCATTTTACTAAGTTACTCAGTAATTCCTTTTAGCTCTCGCTTTATACTAGCCGATCTTAGTATTGGCGTTTTTTTATGGATCGCCGTTTCAAGTCTTGCTCCCGTTGGACTTCTGATGTCGGGATATGGATCAAATAATAAATATTCTTTTTTAGGTGGATTAAGAGCTGCTGCTCAATCAATTAGTTATGAAATACCATTAACTCTATGTGTATTATCAATATCTCTACGTGCGATTCGGTGAGACATAAAAATTCCCCTATTTCTTTTCTTTCTCGCAAGAGAGTTAAATGGGTTAAATATCCATTTTTTTTTTCATCGTTGGGATGGATGAACTAAACCAGATAGTTGTATGAGTGAAATAAAACGGCTTACAAATTTGCTGTTAAAGGAATTCAATCTCATTCCCTATGTACAAGAATTAAGTGAAAGCAAACACGAGCAACCAAGGCTGTTTACTCCAAGATTGATTGATTGGTCATTATGCCTTGAAACAGGCTCAAAAGATCTACTTTATGAGGTTTTTACTATATATGAATATGATATGTAATATGAATATGATATGTATTACCGATTCAAAAAGTGAGTGGATGGTTAGGAAGACCAAGATACACAAAGGATTAGTAATGGAGATTCTGTAAATTATCTATAATCTATATAGGATATTTCTTTTTCTTTATAGAAAAGAAATTCGAATTGGGGCTTTAAGTTGGTAGAAATGATTAAGAAGTACTCCCCGAGGTTTCGATCCAGAGTATGTTCCTATCCACCGATTAAGTAAATAACTATCAAGAACGAAGAAATCTTTTACTTTTGGGTAATGCCCCTTTTTCTTAGAAAGGAGAATAGGAGCGAAATAAAATCGAACTAGTTATGAATAAAAAAAAAGATCCCCTTTTGCAATTCGAGTCTTTCGGTTTTATTTTGAGAAATACAATTATTATTATGTAATGCAATATCAAATTCTTTTTCGTAATCGAAAATGATAGGTTGAAATATCTAGGTGATATTCCCCTAAAAGGGAGGTTTTTTTATTCAAAGATAAAGTTATTAATCAATAAAGAAAAAAGAAAATTCTTAAAAGATGAGATCAATTCAGAAGCACTATTTTACTAGAAATCTAGCAGACAGAATTCCATTGGTCTAATTCTAGGATTTAGGATAAGAGTTTGACTCTCTTTCGATCCTACACAAACATATCAAGATAAATAATGTTGAAAGGTCCTTAGATTTATTTGTGATCTTTGAGGAGCCGTATGAGGTGAAAATCTCATGTACGGTTCTGTAATAGCGGCGGGAACAGTGATGTTATCGTCGACTATGATTATCTAACAGTTCAAGTACAGTTGATGTAGTTGAAGTGCAGTCAAAATATGGTTTTTGGGGATGGAATTTGTGGCGTCAACCTATAGGGTTTATCGTTTTTCTAATTTCTTCTCTAGCCGAGTGTGAGAGATTGCCTTTTGATTTACCAGAAGCAGAAGAAGAATTAGTAGCAGGTTACCAAACCGAATATTCAGGTATAAAATTTGGTTTATTTTATGTTGCGTCGTATCTAAATCTACTAGTTTCTTCATTATTTGTAACAGTTCTTTACTTGGGGGGTTGGAATCTTTCTATTCCATATATATTCACTACTGAGCTTTTTGACATAAATAAAAGAAGTGAAGTTTTTGGAACAATAATCGGTATCTTTATTACATTAGCTAAAACCTATTTGTTCTTGTTCATTTCTATCGCAACAAGATGGACTTTACCGAGATTGAGAATGGACCAACTATTAAATCTTGGGTGGAAATTTCTTTTACCCATTTCTCTAGGTAATCTACTATTAACAACTTCGTTCCAACTTCTTTCGCTCTAAAGAAATAGAATATTCTATTTTCACAACTTGTCTCAAACAAGAGAAAGAAACAAGTCAAATTTTTTATAGATATTCAGGTATGTTCCCTATGCTAACTCAGTTCTTGAATTCTGGTCAACGAACAATCCGAGCGGCCAGGTACATTGGTCAGGGTTTCATGATTACCCTGTCCCATGCAAATCGTTTACCTGTAACTATTCAATACCCCTACGAAAAATTGATCACACCGGAGCGTTTCCGAGGCCGAATTCACTTTGAATTTGATAAATGCATTGCTTGTGAAGTATGTGTTCGTGTATGTCCTATAGATCTACCCGTTGTAGATTGGAAATTGGAAACTAATATTCGAAAGAAACGACTGCTTAATTACAGTATTGATTTTGGAATCTGTATATTTTGTGGTAATTGCGTTGAATATTGTCCAACAAATTGTTTATCAATGACTGAAGAATATGAACTTTCTACTTATGATCGCCACGAATTGAATTATAATCAAATTGCTTTAGGTCGGTTACCCGTGTCAATAATTGATGATTACACAATTCGAACAATTTCTTCGAATTCATCTCAAATAAATTAAATCAAAAATGTATCAAATTCTTGATTCAAAAACCATTTACAAATTCAAAATCAAAATAGCTTTTTGATCTAAAGGAATGAGGGTTTTGCTTGGTCAAGAACGATTAGTTGGCAAGAATCGTGGCTTCGTTTTGATTGAAAGTCGATTTATATTCCAATAATGATTTCAAAACGGATAGTTTCAACCTCTGCTTTTAAGAATAAGTGTAGCCTCATAAATCTATTTCCATCAATCCACACCATCCCCCATTGAAATTTCATTCAATTAAGAAATATCCTAAAAATATTAGGATAACCTCTTTTTCTTTTTCCCTGGTCAGGTCAAAAGGGCATGAAATTTTTCGACTTTCTCTATAAAAAATGGATTTACCTGGACCAATACATGATTTTCTTTTAGTCTTTCTGGGATCGGGTCTCATATTTGGAAGTCTGGCAGTAGTATTATTTCGGAATCCTATTTATTCGGCTTTTTCATTGGGATTGGTTCTTTTTTGTATATCCTTATTCTATATTCTATCGAACTCATATTTTGTAGCTGCCGCGCAACTCCTTATTTATGTGGGAGCTATCAATGTTTTAATCATTTTTGCTGTAATGTTTATGAATGGTTCAGAATATTACAAAGATTTTCATCTTTGGACCGTTGGGGATCGGGTTACTTCAATGGTTTGTACAAGTCTTTTTATTTCACTAATCAGTACTATTTTAGATACGTCTTGGTATGGGATCCTTTGGACTACAAAATCAAATCAGATTCTAGAACAAGATTTGATAAGTAATAGTCAAAAAATCGGAATTCATTTATCAACAGATTTTTTTCTTCCATTTGAACTCATTTCAATAATTCTTTTAGTCGCTTTAATAGGTGCAATTGCTATAGCCCGTCAATAATAAACCTTTTAAACGGGTAATAAAAAGAAAATAGAATTAATGGAAAAGGAATGTTAGAATGGTTTTATCAATTACCAGTCTAGATCTCTTGTTTTATTCCATACTTGTTAGAATCGAATCGAATCGCTTGAATTATTGTTCAGATTGAAACGAATCAAGATTGATAAGGAGTTGGTTAATGATGCTCGAACATATACTTGTTTTGAGTGCCTATTTATTTTCTATTGGTGTCTATGGATTGATCACAAGTCGAAATATGGTTAGAGCTCTTATGTGTCTTGAACTTATATTAAATTCAGTTAATATCAATTTTGTAACATTTTCTGATATTTTTGACAGTCGTCAATCAAGAGGAGACATTTTCTCAATTTTTGTTATAGCTATTGCAGCCGCTGAAGCAGCCATCGGATCGGCTATTGTTTCGTCAATTTATCGTAACCGAAAATCAACTCGTATTAACCAATCCAATTTATTGAATAAATGAATTAATAATAATTTAAATGGAACTGGAATATTAATATTCATTAATTGGTTCAAATTAGTGGGTTTGATATCGGTAAGATAAGTCCCTGGTTGTAAAAACAAAAACAAAAGAAATCAAAGTATTTTGGCCTTCGCTCAAAATCAATTCGGAAGCAGATTGGTTCTGCTCACTCATTGATTCGTCTGGTATCTAAATATAGGATTCATTTAGAAATTAGTTTACTAGACCGAAAATTTATGACGTTCAAAAATGTATAGATCCAATGTCACATTCAGTAAAGATTTATGATACATGTATAGGATGTACTCAATGTGTCCGAGCGTGCCCCACCGATGTATTAGAAATGATACCTTGGGACGGATGTAAAGCTAAACAAATAGCTTCTGCTCCAAGGACCGAGGACTGTGTTGGTTGTAAGAGATGTGAATCCGCCTGTCCAACGGATTTCTTGAGTGTTCGAGTTTATTTATGGCATGAAACAACTCGCAGTATGGGTCTAGCTTATTGATACGTTCCATAAAACTCTACTTGACTCCATTTTCTTGGTTTTTTTACCGCCAAAACCGGTGCTCAAAATATTTGAATTTTCTTTTGAGCACCGGTTTTTCTGGCCCAAGTGTATCTTGTCTTTACCACGAATCATTTTCCTTTCTTAACAATAATTGTAGTTTTGCCCATATTTATGGGTTCCTTAATTTTCTTTCTTCCACATAGAGGAAATAGATTAATCCGTTGGTATACTATTTGTATTTGTGTTTTAGAACTTCTTTTAACGACTTATGCATTCTGTTATCATTTCCGATCGGATGATCCATTAATCCAACTATTAGAAGATTATAAATGGGTGGATTTTTTTGATTTCCATTGGAGGTTAGGAATAGATGGACTCTCTATAGGACCCATTTTACTGACAGGATTCATCACCACTTTAGCTTCCTTAGCGGCTTGGCCGGTTACTCGAGATTCGCGATTATTTCATTTCCTGATGTTAGCAATGTACAGTGGACAAATAGGATTATTTTCTTCTCGAGACCTTTTACTTTTTTTCCTCATGTGGGAGTTAGAATTAATTCCCGTTTATCTACTTGTATCTATGTGGGGAGGAAAAAAACGCCTGTATTCGGCTACAAAATTTATTTTGTACACGGCAGGAGGTTCTGTTTTTCTTTTAATGGGGGTTCTGGGTATCGGTTTATATGGTTCTACTGAACCAACATTAAATTTGGAAACATTAACCAACCAGACTTATCCTGTGGCCTTGGAAATAATATTATATATTGGATTTTTTATTTCTTTTGCTGTTAAATTGCCAATTATACCCCTACATACATGGTTACCAGATACCCACGGAGAAGCACATTATAGTACTTGTATGCTTCTAGCCGGAATCTTATTAAAAATGGGAGCGTATGGATTAGTTCGTATCAATATGGAATTATTCCCTCATGCTCATTCTCTATTTTCTCCTTGGTTTATGATAGTAGGCGCAATGCAAATAATCTATGCAGCTTCAACATCTATTGGTCAACAGAATTTAAAAAAAAGAATAGCCTATTCCTCTGTATCTCATATGGGGTTCATTATTATAGGAATTGCTTCGATCACCGATATGGGACTAAACGGGGTCCTTTTCCAAATAATATCTCATGGATTTATTGGTGCTGCACTCTTTTTCTTGGCCGGAACGACTTATGATAGAATACGTCTTCTTTATCTTGACGAAATGGGTGGAGTAGCTATCCCAATGCCAAAAATATTCACAATGTTCAGTAGCTTTTCGATGGCCTCCCTTGCATTACCCGGTATGAGTGGTTTTGTTGCCGAATTAATAGTCTTTTTGGGGCTAATTACTAGTCCAAAATATCTTTTAATGACAAAACTCCTAATTACTTTTGTAATGGCAATTGGAATGCTATTAACTCCTATTTATTTATTATCTATGTTACGGCAGATGTTCTATGGATACAAGATATTTAATGTTCCAAACTCTTATTTTTTTGATTCGGGACCACGAGAGCTCTTTCTTTCCGTCTCCTTTTTTTTACCAATACTAGGTATTGGTATGTACCCCGATTTCGTTCTTTCATTATCAGTTGAAAAAGTGGAAGTTATTCTATCTAATTCTTTTTCTAGATAGTTTTTCTAAATAAAGAAAACAAAAAAATCGTCTCATTTGATTTGAAAAGCGTTCCCTATCCACTGACAAAAAGAAAGGAGGGCTTTTTCTTCTTCTCTTAAGTTAAGTAAAAAACGTTGTATGAACAGGCGAGAACCCCGTGTATTCTTATACACGGGGTTCTCGCCTGTTCATACAACGTTTTTTATATGATATGTGTTAGAAACTTTTTAACTCCTATTTATAAGAACCTCTTTTTGAATTCAATTCGATGTTAATGTGAATGAACCATAACTATGTAGTCCTATTCCTAACAGATTGACCCCAAAATAACATATCCAAATTATAAGAAAGCCAATAGACGCTACAATTGCTGAATTTGTACTCTTCAATTTGCTATTTGTTCGAGTATGTAAATAACTCGCAAATATGATCCAAGTAATAAAAGCCCAAGTTTCTTTTGGGTCCCAACTCCAATAGGATCCCCATGCTTCGTTAGCCCATACTGCTCCAGAAAGTATTCCTGTGGTTAAAAAAATAAAGCCTAGACTAATAACCCGATAACTCCAATAATCCAATTGTTGAATCAATTGTGACCTGTAATAATTCTTCGGAGAAAAAAAAGAACTATTTTCTAAAACATTATTTCCTTCCTTCATATATTCCACTTCACCGGTCAAAAATGACTCATTTAAATTTAATAAATGATTACTCGTAGGAAAAAACTTTCTCTTTTTTCGAACTGTAATGACTAGAACCGATACTGATAATAATGATCCACATAAAAGGGCTGCATAGCCTAATATCATCATACTTACGTGCATTATTAGCCATTCGGATTGAAGAGCAGGTACTAAGGTTGTGGATTCCTTTATTTCACCAAAAAGGTTCGAAGTAGCAAAGCCCTGAATGAAAATAGTACTTGGGCCAATTATTAGGCTTAGAATATTTTTCTTTTTTTTGAAATATGGAATTATATGAATAAAGGAAAAACTCCACGAAAGAAAGATTAATGATTCATATAGATTGCTTAAGGGAAAATGTTCCGAATAAATCCAACGAGTTATTAATAATCCTGTTAGACATAAAAGAGTTATTATCAGGCCTTTTTTATATGAATCATATAGTTTTACGATTTCATCGACTAAAAAGGTTATCAAATAAATTGTAATTCTAATTGAAACAATCGAAAAGGAAATATGAGTTAATATATGCTCTAAGGTTGAAAATATCATAAAAAGAGTCTCTTAATTATTAAGATTATTAATAGAAATAGGAATTTGAATTCATTATAGGATCTAGTTACCTTGTTTTAGGAGATGCCGCCACTCGGACTCGAACCGAGATGCTCTAGCACTGCTTCCTAAGAGCAGCGTGTCTACCAATTTCACCATAGCGGCTTGCCTTGAACTCATAATAACCTATGAAAAAAAAATCGTCTAGATTTGAGAATTTAATTGGGTGTAAAATTTTTTACAAATTGATGAAAACAATTCGTTCAAATAGGTGTTTGAAGGTTCATTTTTTTTGTTTAGGACTTTCGCTTTTTTATGTATTTTAGACTTTCCTTTTTTTTGTAACAAATGGATTTATGAGGAAAAAAAGACCCCGCCTTGAAATAGACTAAACAAGGTGGAATGTCTTGTGTTTTTGTGTTAACAAAAAAGAAAGTATTCTTTTTGAATTTGGTAAGGTAAGCCAAACAATTTTTTTATTATAATAACATAACACACCAAATTCCATTTCCTGTTTATTAACTCAATAGGAAATGGAATTCGGGAATTTCATTTTCGAAATGGGTCAAGTTTTGAGTCAGGCCTGTTGAAATTATTCCAACGTATTATGTTTTAATTTTATTTGTTTGTCGCACAAAAACTTTTTGAATTCCCGGTAGAAAGAGATTTTCCTAAGGAAAACGCTTTTAACGCTGCCCAATATCCCTTTCTTTTCCAAAAGTTTTTACGAATACGCTTTTTTGATGCAGAAATGCGTTTTTTTGGAACTGCCATTTTAATAAGAATTAAGAGATTGCTAGCTGGATGTGAAAGACATCTAGTGTTTAAAAAAGATCTGTGCTTTTCTATTTTATAATGAATTAATTTCAATTTATTAGTAATAAATTGAAATTAGAATTATGTATTTTTTTAGATAATATTTTCCTATTAATTATTAATAGTGTATTTCTTTTATAGATAATAAGTTAACTTGAACTTATCGGAATCAAAGTAACTACGAATGCAGTTTTCTTTAGTGACCTAAGATTGTTTAAAAAAATGGAAAAGAATAAATAATAAAAAGAAAGGGGAGAAAGATGAGAAAATTGCAGTAAATATTACTAAAAAAGAAGAATATTGTTAAACTTAGTAAAAATATGCTTAATTTTACTTGAATTTTCAAATTTGAAGTAGACTGGTAATCAATCTCTTTCATTTGACCAATTGGAATTTCTTGATTTGAATATTTGAAGTATTTACCAGAAACTCAGAATGAATAAGAGTAAGTATAAAAAGAAAGAAAAATTCAAAAATTTTCTTTAAGTTAGGTTAACTTAGTGCATATCTTTACCCCTTTATTTATTGACTCCTTTCAAAAGTCAAAGGAGGTAAGGTCCGGTCAATCGGAAATAATTAATATTAATTAAGAATTAAAAAACTTTTTTATGGAACAGGCATTTCAATATGGGTGGATGATACCTTTCATTCTGCTTCCAGTTCCTATGTTAATAGGAGCGGGACTTCTTCTTTTTCCGACAGCAACAAAAAATCATCGTCGTCTGTGGACTCTTCCGACTATTTTATTGTTAAGTATAGTCATGATTTTTTCAACAAATCTTTCTATTGAGCAAATAAATAGCAGTTCTATCTATCAATATGTATGGTCTTGGACACTCGATAATGATTTTTCTTTAGACTTCGGCTACTTGATCGATCCACTTACTTCTATTATGTCAATCTTAATCACTACTGTTGGAATTACGGTTCTTATTTATAGTGATAATTATATGGCTCACGATCAAGGATACTTGAGATTTTTTGCTTATATGAGTTTTTTCAGTACTTCGATGTTGGGATTAGTTACTAGTTCAAATTTGATACAAATTTATATTTTTTGGGAATTGGTTGGGATGTGTTCTTATTTATTAATAGGGTTTTGGTTCACACGACCTCTTGCAGCAGATGCTTGTCAAAAAGCGTTTGTAACTAATCGTGTAGGGGATTTTGGTTTATTATTAGGAATTTTTTGTCTTTTTTGGATAACAGGTAGTTTTGAATTTCGAGATCTTTTCGAAATGTTCAATAACTCGGCTTACAATAATCAAGTGAATTTTCCATTTGTTACTTTGTGTGCTGTTCTATTATTTGCCGGTGCTGTTGCGAAATCTGCACAATTTCCCCTTCATGTATGGTTACCTGATGCTATGGAGGGGCCTACTCCTATTTCCGCTCTTATCCATGCCGCTACGATGGTAGCAGCGGGGGTTTTTCTTGTAGCGCGCCTTCTTCCTCTTTTTATGGTTATACCTTATATAATGGATTTCATTTCTTTGATAGGCATAATCACGATATTTTTAGGGGCTACTTTAGCCCTTGCTCAAAAAGACATTAAAAGGGGTTTAGCCTATTCAACAATGTCGCAGTTGGGTTATATGATGCTAGCTCTAGGAATGGGGTCTTATCGAAGTGCTTTATTTCATTTGATTACTCATGCTTATTCAAAAGCATTATTATTCTTAGGGTCTGGATCTGTTATTCATTCAATGGAAAGTATTGTTGGCTATTCCCCTGATAAAAATCAGAATATGGTTCTTATGGGTGGTTTAACAAAACACCTGCCGATTACCAAAATTTCTTTTCTATTAGGGACGTTTTCTCTTTGTGGTGTTCCACCTCTTGCTTGTTTTTGGTCAAAAGATGAAATTCTTAATGATACTTGGTTGTATTCTCCTATTTTCGCAATAATAGCTTCGATCACGGCGGGATTAACCGCATTTTATATGTTTCGGATCTATTTACTTACTTTTGAGGGGCATTTAAACGTCCATTTTCAAAATTACAGTGCCAATCAAAATATCTTTTTATATTCAATTTCTTTATGGGGAAAAGCGTGTTCAAAAAAAATCAACATAAATTTTCGTTTATTAAGAATCAATAATACTGAAAGTTCTTCTTTGAAAAAGACACCTCAAAGGGATGAGAAAATAAATAGGGGACGGCCTTTTATTAATATTCTTTATTTTCATAATAAAAAGACTTTTTCCTATCCTTATGAATCGGACAATACTATGTTATTTTCCTTACTTATATTAGTACTCTTTACTTCGTTTGTTGGATCTATAGGAATTCCTTTTAATCCATTTAATCAAGAAGGAACAGAT